CCCCCAAGAGCGGGGGATTTCGTGACATTTCGAATGGGCTGTCTTGTATTTCTAATAAGTTGTTTAATAGTTGGCATGTTGAATCATATACATAATGGGTTGGTTTAGATTGATCCTAACCAGATGATTATGAATTTTTTTATTTATATTTATAGATTTATATAGTTAACCTCGTAGATAAAATATCAAATCACGGATTTGCACAAAATCCATTTTTTTTCATTCAACTGCTACAAGATCAACAATTCCATAAGCTTGGGCTTCTGTTGCTGACATAAAAACGTCTCTTTCCATGTCTTCAGATACAACCCATAGTGGTTTGCCCGTCCTTTGTACATAAACCCTTGTGAGGGTTTCGCGTAGTTTGAGCAGTTCTTCCGCTTCCAGGATAAATTCTCCCGTTTGCGCCTCATAAAAAGAACTAGCAGGTTGATGGATCATTACCCTGATGATAGAAGGTTTCTCTATCTGGTGTGATGAAAGGAACAGAAAAGAAAGATAAAGAATAATAGGAAAAAGATAGAATTGAACAACCGTACGGGCATCATCTTTTGTGCATTGCATACGGCTCTACAATCAAATTGACCCTTACTTTCCATTCAAGAAAGACAAAAATAGAATCTATTAGCCCCGGATGGGTAAATGATCAAATTGCCACCCTTCCTTTTGGAGGAGTTCAAAAATACTATGATGGCTCCGTTGCTTTCTATTTTAAAATAGATTTTTTTCTTTGATTCAGCAATCCCAAAGTTTCTTTTTGATCTAAGGGAAAAATTTGGTTTTTTTGCACTCTTTTTTTATAACTTAAATATTGTTAAGAGCCCTTCGGCGTGAAAACAACCAAGTTTGTAACGCTGAATTGGACTTCCGATAGATAAGAGAAAATCGGAAATCTCTTTTATCTCATACTACTCTCTCGATACATAATCAAATGGTTTGAAAAAAAACAATACAAAAATTTTTCATATCGAATTCGAAGTGCCATGCTATTATTACTTAATATTCATATGGCGAAGGCATAGTTTTCTTTTTTCTCTCAAATAAAAAAAAACCATTGGCGCCAAGCGTGAGGGAATGCTAGACGTTTGGTAATTTCTCCTCCAACCAGGATAAAAGATCCCATTGACGCGGCTAATCCCATGCATATTGTATGGACCTCCGGTCGTACAAATTGCATAGTATCATAAATAGCTACTCCAGGTATTACCCATCCGCCAGGAGAGTTTATAAACAAATACAGATCTTTGGTATCATCCTCGATACTGAGATATACCATAAGACCAATAAGTTGATTCGAGATCTCGCTATCAACTTCTTGGCCTAAAAAAAGTAATCTTTCTCGATAAAGTCGGTTGAGTAGGGTAAAATTCTATCCCTTAGGAACCGTACATGCACCTTTTGATGCATACGGTTCAAAAAAAAAATTGCGAAAAAAAGAATCAATGTATAGATTACAGTCCTCTTTATTTTTTCCTATTCTTTTTCATAGCAGGTTTTTCGGACTTTTAACGGAAGGGCTTTTTCTTCGATTTTTCAATTCAATAAAGACTCATTTTGATTTATTGTTTCTAATATAATAGAAAAAAGTCAATAAACTTATCGAATTAACTTCTCATTGATGTATTGTTTCATCGGGATTCAATCCAAACAGTATTTTCTTGTTCCTGAATGGGCCTCTTTCACCTTTTTAGGTTTAGGCTCTACTCCGGGTAAAGATCCGCCCGATTTTGATTTGCACATATAGGACAAATCTTCCCATCACCATTTCTTTTTGTTATGACTTTACAAATAACAAAAAGGAATCGTTTATGATACACATAGTAATCATAGATATATTACCAATTGGGTTTTTTTCTAAACGGAGCCTGGATACTTCATTTTTTTAGTCCAACCAAAGCCAACCATAAATTATTCTAATTGAAAATAGTACGATGAATTCCCCCAAACAATGCGTCTAATTGCGCTTCACGCTCCAATTTTTTGATGATTCAATTTCTCTTTCTTGGGCGAAACGGAGGATATCTCGATCGGGGGAGAGAACGGGGAAATCCCATACGACCCAATATATCTGACAAGTCGCACTATACGTCAACCCAAGATGCATCTTCCTCCCCAGGACTTCGGAAAGGTACTTTTGGAACACCAATAGGCATGAATTGAAAGAAAAAATAACTCAATACTATATTTCACTTTGATGTGGAAACGTAAAAATATGGTTTTATTGTCTTTATATTGTCTTTATAATAGTAAAATATTGGCTTTATCATATTTATTTTATCCATAGATTCGAAAAATTCAGAAAGAAAGATAAAATAAATAAAGCAAACCTTTTACGAATAGGTCCTTCTAATGATAAATAAGGATGGACGCATTTTATCATGGAAAGTGGTATCAATCCACCATTGCGTATTGGTACTTATCGAGTATAGAATAAATCTGCTTCTCTTTGTTCTTACGAACAGAATTCTTCCATTATTTTGAACAGAATAGAATAAATAAC